TCTTCCTTCTAATAGAAAAAAGTCAATAAACTTATCGAATTCACTTCTCATTGATGTATTCTTTCATCGAGATTCAATCCAAATCACGATGGTATTTTCTTGTTCCTGAATGGGTCTCTTTCATCTTTTTAGGTCTATGCTCTACTCCGGGTAAAGATCTGCCCGATTTGGATTTGCACATATAGGACAAATCTTCCCATCACCATTTCTTTTTGTTATGACTTTACAAATAACAAACAGCAATCATTTATGATACATGTAGTAATCATAGATATATTACCAATTGGGTTTTTTCTAAACGGAGCCTGGATACTTCATTTTTTAGTCCAACCAAAGCCAACCATAAATTATTCTAATTGATAATAGTACTATGAATCTCCCCAAAGAATGCATCTAATTGCACTTCACGCTCCAATTTTTTGATGATTCAATTTCTCTTTCTTGGGCGAAACAGAGGATATCTCGATCGGGGGAGAGAACGGGGAAATCCCATATGACCCAATATATCTGACAAGTCGCACTATACGTCAACCCAAGATGCATCTTCCTCTCCAGGACTGCGGAAAGGTACTTTTGGAACACCAATAGGCATGAATTGAAAGAAAAAAGAACTAAATACTATATTTCACTTTGATGTGGAAACGTAACAATATGTTTTTATTGTCTTTATAATATTGGCTTTATCATATTTATTTTATCCATAAATTAGACAAATTTAGAAAGAAAGACAAAATAAATAAAGGAAAATTTTTACGAATAAGTCCTTCTAATGATAAACATTTACTCATAGAAAATGGTACCAACCCCCCATTGCGTATTGGTACTTATCGAGTATAGAATAAATCTGCTTCTCTTTGTTCCTACGAACAGAATTATTCCATTATTACAAACAGAATAGAATAAATAGTAACCTAGCCCTTCTTAGGAAATAATCCACCGAACAAGGGAGGTCCATAGGATAGTCATAGTATAGTTTTTTTCAATGCAATAAAGTTACGTAGTGTCTATTTTTCTTTGATAAAGGGGTATTTTCCATGGGTTTGCCTTGGTATCGTGTTCATACCGTTGTATTGAATGATCCCGGCCGGTTGCTTTCCGTTCATATAATGCATACAGCTCTGGTTGCTGGTTGGGCGGGCTCGATGGCTCTGTATGAATTAGCAGTTTTTGATCCTTCTGACCCTGTTCTTGATCCAATGTGGAGACAGGGTATGTTCGTTATTCCCTTCATGACTCGGTTAGGAATAACCAATTCATGGGGAGGTTGGAGTATCACAGGAGGGACTGTAACGAATCCGGGAATTTGGAGTTACGAAGGTGTAGCTGGGGCACATATTGTGTTTTCTGGCTTATGCTTTTTGGCAGCTATCTGGCATTGGGTCTATTGGGATCTAGAAATATTTTGTGATGAACGGACAGGAAAACCTTCTTTGGATTTGCCCAAGATCTTTGGAATTCATTTATTTCTCTCCGGGGTGGCTTGCTTTGGTTTTGGTGCATTTCATGTAACAGGCTTGTATGGTCCCGGAATATGGGTGTCCGATCCTTATGGACTAACGGGAAAAGTACAACCTGTAAATCCGTCGTGGGGCGTGGAAGGGTTTGATCCTTTTGTTCCGGGAGGAATAGCTTCTCATCATATTGCAGCAGGTACATTGGGCATATTAGCGGGTTTATTCCATCTTAGCGTCCGACCGCCACAACGTCTATACAAAGGATTGCGTATGGGAAATATTGAAACCGTACTTTCCAGTAGTATCGCAGCTGTCTTTTTTGCAGCTTTTGTTGTTGCTGGAACTATGTGGTATGGTTCAGCAACTACCCCGATCGAATTATTTGGTCCGACTCGCTATCAATGGGATCAGGGTTACTTCCAGCAAGAGATATATCGAAGAATTAGCGCTGGGCTAGCCGAAAATCAAAGTTTATCAGAAGCCTGGTCTAAAATTCCTGAAAAATTAGCTTTTTATGATTATATCGGCAATAATCCGGCAAAAGGAGGATTATTCAGGGCAGGCTCAATGGATAACGGAGATGGAATAGCGGTTGGATGGTTAGGACACCCTATCTTTAGAGATAAAGAAGGCCGTGAGCTTTTTGTACGTCGTATGCCTACTTTTTTTGAAACATTTCCAGTCGTTTTGGTAGACGGCGATGGAATTGTTAGAGCTGATGTTCCTTTTAGAAGGGCAGAATCGAAGTATAGTGTTGAACAAGTAGGTGTAACCGTTGAGTTCTACGGCGGTGAACTCAATGGAATCAGTTATAGTGATCCTGCTACTGTGAAAAAATATGCTAGACGCGCTCAATTGGGTGAAATTTTTGAATTAGATCGTGCGACTTTGAAATCCGATGGTGTTTTTCGTAGCAGTCCAAGGGGTTGGTTTACTTTTGGGCATGCTTCGTTTGCTTTGCTCTTCTTCTTCGGACACATTTGGCATGGTGCTAGAACCTTGTTCAGAGATGTTTTTGCTGGTATTGACCCAGATTTGGATGCTCA